AATGAACTATTTATAAAAATAAATATTTCTCTGAAATTCCAGGTATTCCATAGTTCCTTCCTGCGTCCGCGGGAATTGCCAATTCTCGGTTATTGAGATTCACGGACAATTCAGATTAATATTTAGGGATGGATCTTACCTCTTTTTTTATTCCCTCAAACAACAACAACAAATCGAAATGATTGAAGTTTTTTTATTTGGAATCGTTTTAGGTCTAATCCCTATTACTTTGGCAGGATTATTCGTAACTGCATATTTACAATACAGACGTGGTGATCAATTGGACCTGTAATTGAATTAATTGAATAATATATATTTTTTTTTTATTGACCTCCTCCTCTTTGCAGGAGGGTCAAATTCAAGTTTATTAAGTTATTTTATTGTATGTGATTCGACATTCGACATAACATAAACAGAATCACGCTCTGTAGGATTTGAACCTACGACATCGGGTTTTGGAGACCCGCGTTCTACCGAACTGAACTAAGAGCGCTTTCTTATGACAGGGGATACAACTGTAAAGAAAAGGATTTTTTTTGTACCCAAAAATATCTTGATAGATATAGTTGATAGATATAGTATATCTATGCAAAAATGAAAGATTATATCCAATTTTAATCGAGATCGATTAATCTCCCGTTACTGCCCGTAGGAGAAGTAATAGGTAGGGATGACAGGATTTGAACCCGTGACATTTTGTACCCAAAACAAACGCGCTACCAAGCTGCGCTACATCCCTTTTCAAAATTTTTGTACAATGTCATTGTATAAAATCCTTGTTTTGTTTTCCACATTGTTATTTTATCCCTCATTTATATACAATGACAATATCATTTTTTTTTTTCCCATTTCTTCTTTTTTTCATATAATTCATATAATAATTTCGAATATAACTAAATATAACTATATAATAATAATATAAATAAAAATAATTTTATTTATAATTTTACTTAATATATCTGATATATACATCAGAAACTTAACGTAAAAAAAAAAAAAAAAAATGAATCAATAATGCTCAGAAAGAAGAGGTCATCTTTTCTTTTTTAGGGACAAGAACGTCTACTGGTTCATTGTACATATCTATTTTACTTAGGAATTCTGCTAAAAATAAATAAAATACAAATGATCTTGAATTAGGTCATCTGACCATATAATATATGTCTATTTTTTACAATAAACAATAAAGAAGGAGGATTTTCAATGCAAGATATAAAAACATATCTCTCCACGGCGCCCGTGTTAGCTACTCTATGGTTTGGCTCTTTGGCGGGCCTATTGATAGAGATTAATCGTTTATTCCCAGACGCCTTGTCATTTCCCTTTTTTTCATTCTAGTTATTGATATGTGAAAAAATGAAAAAAAAAAAATTAGAGATATTATTCTAAATGTATTGAATCTCAGTAAAAAGTGGATCTAAAACCGAATTTTTGAGAACCTAAATGCAAATGTGGGTCTAGGGGAGGCTCCACGAAATCCTAGCATAGAAAGAAGATACATAAATGAAATAATGGGATTAGGGTAGGAATAATTTATAGTTAGAAAAAAATTGTATTATTTAATTATTACTCTATTAAATTAATATTCTATATTCTATATAAAATAAATTAATAAATTAATATTTAATAATATTTAATATATGAAATATGAATTAATATTAATTACAATGAAATCTTTAGAAATTAAATTTCGAGTTAGTAACTTCTATTTATTTTTTTTTTTTTTTTTTGTTCTTCTCTTCTTTTTATTTTCGGATCGAAAATAGAAAAATTAAGTTAAGTCGATCCAAAGGAAAGGGGGGTTATGGCCAAGGGTAAAGATGTCAGAGTCAGAGTTATTTTGGAATGTACTAGTTGTTGTGTCCGAAATGGTGTCAATAAAGAATCGCCGGGTATTTCTAGATATATTACTCAAAAGAATCGGCACAATACACCCAGTCGATTAGAATTGAGAAAATTTTGTCGCTATTGTCACAAGCATACGATTCATGGGGAAATAAAGAAATAGATCGAACAAAACGTGTGTGCGATCTTTCCATTCCAATCCAAAGAGCAGAAAAGAAAGAGGAAGAACTTAACACCTTAATATTAATTAACATCTTAACATATTTAACATATAATTTAATTTTAACATATTTTAACAAACACAAACATATAATAATATAAATTATAATATAATTATAATTAATAATAATTATATATAATAAATACATAATACAAATTATACATATAAATTATACAAACCAAACCCCATTTCGGCGGGATCTTAAATGAATAAAAATGAATAAAAAAATAGAATTTTAGAGATAAGGAATAAACCATGGATAAATCTAAGCAACCTTTTCGTAAATCCAAACTATCTTTTCGTAGGCGTTTGCCCCCAATTGGATCGGGGGATCGAATTGATTATAGAAACATGAGTTTAATTAGTCGATTTATTAGTGAACAAGGAAAAATATTATCTAGACGGGTGAATAGATTGACCTTAAAACAACAACGATTAATTACTATTGCTATAAAACAAGCTCGTATTTTATCTTCGTTACCTTTTCTTAATAATGAGAAACAATTTGAGAGAGCCGAGTCAATCCCTAGAACGACTGGTCCCAGAGCCAGAAATAAATAGACATATTCCTCAATTGACTCAAAACTCCAATCGTAACTCACGCTCAGATTGATGTTTTGTTGGAAAAAGCCTAGAATCCAGGTTTGATTCTTGTGTTATAAGAAAGAAAAATGGGGGAATAAAAAACATTTTTTTTTTTTTTTATTCTATCTTCCCGGAGTTCATTCTCCGGGTAATTCTTGTTCAATCATTCTTGTATATTACTTCATAATTATAATTTCCTTTATTTGATCGATAATCTTATTGGAAATCGCGTAAAGATAATTCTTATTTGATATAGCTATTTGCGCAAGTATTTTACGATTAATAAGCAATTGCCCCTTGTGCAAATTGTGTATTAATCTACTATAACTATAGAATACTTTATTTTCGCGAGTTACTGCATTTATCCGAGTGATCCACAAACGACGAAAATTTCTCTTTTGCTTGCCTCTATCTCGATGAGAGGAAACCAAAGCTCTCATTTTCTGTTGAGTAGTCGTTCGAGTAAGTCTTGAATGAGCCCCTCTAAAAGTTGATGCAAATAAACGAATTTTTGTTCGACGTCTCCGAGCTGTATATCCTCGTTTAACTCTGGTCATTGAATCAAATTAAACTTTAATGAATAACTAATTGAATTCTCTTCTTTCAGTCATTATTTGTTCCCCCCAATAACAAAACGGATTATTCCGATATATAAAATATAAATTCCAATGGCTTTTGCTACTATAACCTTCCCAACCACGATTTTTTATTCTTTCCGGGCCAGACATTTAGTTCACCTGGAAATAATAAATTCTACTGATAGTAAATAAATACAAAATAGTGGGTTCCATCGTCTCTATGGTTACTTCTTAAACGGTAAGGCCCTCTCTATGCACCGGAGCCTCGTCTATCATTTAATCAAATGGTATTGTTAACTTGTATGGTTCACACTCTTTGGCTCTACCCATCACATCAATTATATAGTAATAGGCCTTTTCACAATAAGAGCTATCCATACAGTGACGGCATTTAATTATGAAAGTTGGCTAGGTAGCTGACCCTGTTAGTCCGTTCTTTCAAGAATAGGAGCATAACCCTTTTGCTTCTTATAATACCATTTCCTCCGCTTAATGGATAACCATTTGCTACCAATGGGGAATTGCTTCTCATCTCAAATCGAGGTGATTGGATTTGCACCAATGGAAACCATAAAAAAAAATTCCATACACAACAATATAGGTATATGATAGATCTTCATTTTGAGATAGTAAATGGCACTCTTCCACTCTATTTATCCTATTCATTGGTATTAATCATTGATACTGGAAAAATTGTCTCATTTGTTCGAGCTCATGATCTGAACGAGTCGCACATACACCCTAGTACATGTTCCTCGACGCTGAGGACATCCTCGAAGAGCGGGAGATTTCCTGACATTTCTTATTGGCTGTCTTGTGTTTCTAATAAGTTGTTTAATAGTTGGCATATCGTATATATAGAATTCTATTATATAATGGGTTGGTTTAGATCCATCTTAACCTTATTTATTTATGATTGATGATTATGAATTTATTCGATTCAATATCAAATTGCGGAAAATTCGAATTATGGTTTGAAATGAAATGGAATCATGGATTTACACTAAATCCCCAGTATTTTCATTTTCGACCGCCACAAGATCAACAATGCCATGAGATTGGGCTTCTGTTGCCGACATAAAAACATCCCTTTCCATGTCTTCGGATACAACCCACAAAGGGTTGCCCGTTCTTTGTACATAAACCTTTGTGATGGTTTCGCGAAGTTTCAGCAGTTCTTCTGCTTCCAGGATAAATTCCCCCGCTTGTGCCTCATAAAAAGAACTGGCGGGTTGGTGAATCATAACCCTGATGATATTGATATAACATCATTAATGGTTCTTCTATCTCGAAAGTAAAGGGATAAAAAAAAAGAAAAAATAAATAGAATTGAACAACCGTACAGGCATATTTTGTGCGTTGCATACGGCTCTGCAATAGAATTGACTACCCCCCATCCGGTCCAGTTAGATCGTTGAATAATCTATTTACCATCCTTCTTTTTGTAAGGGTGAAAAAAAAAATACTATGATGATTCTGTTGCTTTATTATTTCGTCTGTTATTTAGCAATCCCAAAGTGTCTTTCTGATACGACCAAATAAGGAAAAATAATATTGTGTGTTTTTTTTTTTCATTTTCGTACTCTTCTCTTTCTTTCATAAATATTAGAAAGGGCTTCTGGTGTGGAAGAAAAATGATTTGTGACGCTAAAATGTCTTCCCGACACACAAGATCAAATCGGAAATAACCTTTATTTCATACTACTATCTCGATACAAAATCTCATGTTATGAAAAACAATAATGTTTTGTTCATATCGAACTCAAAGTGCCATGCTATTATTACTTAATTTTTCATATTCGATTATTCATAATTATTCATATTTGAATATGGCGAAGGCATAGTCTTTTTTTTTTCAAATAAAAACTCATTGGCGCCAAGCGTGAGGGAATGCTAGACGTTTGGTAATTTCTCCCCCAACCAGAATGAAAGATCCCATTGAAGCAGCCAACCCCATACATATTGTATGTACATCGGGTGGCACAAATTGCATAGTATCATAAATGGCTATCCCCGGTATTACCCATCCGCCGGGAGAGTTTATAAACAAATAAAAATCCCTAGTATTGTCTTCTATACTGAGATATACCATGAGGCCAACAAGTTGATTCGAGATCTCGCTATCAACTTCTTGGCCTAAAAAAAGTAATCTTTCTCGATGAAGTCGGTTGATTAGGACAAAATTGTATCCCCTATGAACCGTACGTGCACCTTTGGATGCATACGGTTCAAAAAATCGCGAAAAAAGAATCAATCAATGTGTCAATTCCAGTCTTATTTCTTTTTTTGTAACAGGTTTTTCTAATGAAGGCTTTTATTCTATTTTTCAAAAAACATGGGTTTTGGCCCCTTTCCCTATAAAAAAATTTACTGAACTTATTGAACTAACCTCCCATTGATGTATTGTTTCATCGAGATTTAAATCACGATGTCATTTTCTTGTTCCTGAATGGGCTCTTTCAATTCTTTTAGGTTCGTGTTCTACTCCGGGTAAAGATCTGTCCGAATTCTATTTGTACATATAGGGCAAATGATCTCAGTACCGCTTCTTTTTCTATGCTTATTTTTTTTTCAAAATCCGTTTCTTTCATGCTTTCTCTCTAACTATTCGATGTATTCATCATACTATTCCATTGAATAGCAGGTTAAGATCACTCCTAATAGTAAGCATAAAATAGAATATTTATGATACAAGCAGTAATCATATATATATATTCACAATTTGATATTTTTTGAACGGAGCCTGGATACTTTATTTTATCGTTCCAAGTTAACCATAAATTATTCTAATTTAGAATATTGATCTATTGCACTTCACGCTCCGAATGATTGATGTTCAATCAATATTTCTTGGGCGAAACAGAGGATATCCCCATCGGGGGAGAGAACGGGTAAACCCCATATGACCCAATATGTCTGACAAGTCGCACTATACGTCAACCCAAACTGCATCTTCCTCTCCAGGATTCCGAAAAGGTACTTTTGGAACACCAATGGGCATTAAATTAAAGAAAAAAAGTTAAGTACTATACTTCGCTTTAATATGGAAACGTACCAATGGTTTATTGTCTTCATCATTTTTTTTTTTTAGTCTATTTTATACATAGATTGTATGGAAGATTGATAGAAGAAGACAGAATGAATAAAGAAAAAATTTTCATGAACGGGTCGATCATTTGAATGATAAACAAGTATTTATGCATTCGTTCCCAAAAAAGGGGGACCAAGCCCCATTGCGTATTGGTACTTATCGGGTATAGAATAGATCTGCCTCTCTTTGTTCTTACGAACAGAATTGTTCCGTTATTTTCAATGGAACGGAATAAATATTAACCTTTCTCATACAGAATCCACTGAAAAGGTTAGGTGCATAACATAATAGTATAGTCTTTTCCAATGCGATAAAGTTACATAGTGTCCATTTTTTTTTTATTTGATAAAAAGGGGTATTTCCATGGGTTTACCTTGGTATCGTGTTCATACTGTCGTATTGAATGATCCCGGCCGATTGCTTTCTGTCCATATAATGCATACGGCTTTAGTTTCTGGTTGGGCTGGCTCGATGGCTCTATACGAATTAGCAGTTTTTGATCCCTCTGACCCTGTTCTTGATCCAATGTGGAGACAGGGTATGTTCGTTATACCCTTCATGACTCGTTTAGGAATAACCAATTCATGGGGTGGGTGGAGTATTTCAGGAGGAACTATAACGAATCCGGGTATTTGGAGTTATGAAGGTGTGGCAGGAGCGCATATCGTATTTTCTGGCTTGTGCTTCTTAGCAGCTATCTGGCATTGGGTGTATTGGGACCTAGAAATATTCTGTGATGAACGTACGGGAAAACCTTCTTTGGATTTGCCCAAGATCTTTGGAATTCATTTATTTCTCTCAGGGTTGGCTTGCTTTGGCTTTGGCGCATTTCATGTAACAGGCTTGTATGGTCCTGGAATATGGGTGTCCGATCCTTATGGGCTAACTGGAAAAGTACAATCTGTAAATCCAGCATGGGGCGCAGAGGGTTTTGATCCTTTTGTTCCGGGAGGAATAGCCTCTCATCATATTGCAGCGGGTACATTGGGCATATTAGCGGGTCTATTTCATCTTAGTGTTCGTCCGCCTCAACGTCTATACAAAGGATTACGTATGGGCAATATTGAAACTGTACTTTCCAGCAGTATCGCTGCTGTTTTTTTTGCAGCTTTCGTTGTTGCTGGAACCATGTGGTATGGGTCAGCAACTACCCCAATCGAATTATTTGGTCCCACTCGTTATCAGTGGGATCAGGGATACTTTCAGCAAGAAATATATCGAAGAGTTGGCGCAGCACTAGCCGAAAATCTGAGTTTATCGGAAGCTTGGTCTAAAATTCCCGAAAAATTAGCTTTTTATGATTACATTGGTAATAATCCGGCAAAGGGGGGATTATTCAGAGCAGGCTCAATGGACAACGGGGATGGAATAGCTGTTGGATGGTTAGGACACCCCATCTTTAGAGATAAAGAAGGTCGCGAGCTTTTTGTACGTCGTATGCCTACTTTTTTTGAAACATTCCCGGTAGTTTTGGTAGATGGAGACGGAATTGTGAGAGCCGACGTTCCTTTTAGAAGGGCAGAATCAAAGTATAGTGTTGAACAAGTAGGTGTAACTGTTGAGTTCTATGGTGGCGAACTCAATGGAGTCAGTTATAGCGATCCTGCTACTGTGAAAAAATATGCTAGACGTGCCCAATTAGGTGAAATTTTTGAATTAGACCGGGCTACTTTGAAATCGGATGGTGTTTTTAGGAGCAGTCCAAGGGGTTGGTTCACTTTTGGGCATGCCACGTTTGCTTTGCTCTTCTTTTTCGGGCACATTTGGCATGGCGCTAGAACTTTGTTCAGAGATGTTTTTGCTGGTATTGATCCGGATTTGGATGCTCAAGTGGAATTTGGAGCATTCCAAAAACTTGGAGATCCAACTACAAAGAGACAAGTAGTCTGAGACAATATTATTCTGGTATCTTTCGCCTCTATTTTTTTTTTTTTTTTTTTTTTTTTTTATGACATTATCACATAGAGTACCGGATAAATCTTGACTTGATTAAATCACCATCTTTTCTTTCACTCTTTCCCTTTCTTTCTATGGTAAATGATCAAAAATTAATAGGTGTGGAAGCTATAATTGTAAACCGCGATCGAATCTATGGAAGCATTGGTTTATACATTCCTCTTAGTCTCGACTTTAGGGATCATTTTTTTCGCTATCTTTTTTCGAGAACCGCCTAAGGTTCCGACTAAAAAAATGAAATGATTTTTCATTATCTCAAGTTGAAGTAATGAGCCTCCCTATAGGGAGGCTCATTACTTCAACTAGTCCCCGTGTTCTTCAAATGGATCTCTTAATTGTTGAGAGGGTTGCCCAAAAGCAGTATATAAGGCGTACCCAGTAAAGCTTACAAGTAAACCGGATATGGAGATGGCGACTAGGGTTGCTGTTTCCATTTCTAGATAATTTCAAGATAACAATGGATCTACGATAAGATCGTTTATTTACAACTACAACGAAATGGTATACAAAGTCAACAGATCTTAACCAATCATTAAATAATATTTATGGCTACACAAACCGTTGAGGATAGTTCTAGACCTAGGCCAAGACGAACTACTGTAGGAGATTTATTGAAACCATTGAATTCGGAATATGGTAAAGTAGCTCCGGGCTGGGGGACTACACCACTTATGGGAGTCGCAATGGCTCTATTTGCGATATTCCTATCTATCATTTTGGAAATTTATAATTCTTCCGTTTTGCTGGATGGAATTTCAATGAATTAGGTTCATTCAGATTTCTAGACCATTCTGGTAGTTCGACCGTGGAATTTTTTTGTTTCGGTATTTCCGGAATATGAGTGTGTGACTTGTGATAATTGATCCTATTGATAATACAGAGAATGGGTCTGTCATCTTTATCAAGATGATTCTACTTCGTCAGATATTTATTCTAGTATCTGGAGCACAGAATATGAATATCTAGAATAGATTAATAAAAGAAATATTTGAACTATGATTCATACCTACTATTCAGTCAGACCTCGTGACCGGACTCAAAAATAAAATTCAAATAGGTATTTTCTAACTCAAACGATTTTTTTTTCCTTCAGATCCATTTTGGTCGAAGGACACCCATTGCTTTAGATTTTGTTGAGTCATTAATTACATCCATTCATTAAATAAGTGATGATCAAATGGTTCTTACTCAGAGAACCTTTGCCTTTAGCTTGGGCTTTATTTTATTAAATCATCGTGGTTCTAGTATGAATCTGAGGTTTCTTTCAATTTATTCACAGGGTCTCAACAAGCGAATTCCTATTAAAAAACTAGTAAAATAAGAGTTGATCCGCTAAAAAAAAAAAAAAGAATAGGAAAGAGAAGATTCAAGAGGCCTTTAACAATTAACATAAAGAAAAAAAGAAGGGGCGGCGGAGCCAACTTGATATTTGGCATTATCATCACGAAGAGATTCCGTATTTTTGTTATTTCGTATCTTCGGGGCAAATCGAATCAAGTGGCTAATTTGAACTTTCTATTACATATACATAGCCGTTAAAATAAGTATTTGATTTGTTTGTGTTGTTTCTGCTTGAGCCGTACGAGACGAAATTCTCATATACGGTTCTCAGAGGGGGAGTCTCGTTTTGGTGGGTTACCTATCTCAATAAAGTATATGATTGGTTCGAGGAACGTCTCGAGATTCAGGCGATTGCAGATGATATAACTAGTAAATATGTTCCCC